ATGTTGCAATATTGTAATATTTAAATACACGTTAATGGTGAAAGAGATAAGGCTTCTTGATGTTTTCCTGTTTCCGGGGGGTTTGCAGGAGTGACAGACATTCTAGGAGTCTTGGGGGGGTAGGGGGGGTTTAGGCGCGCAGCAAACGGGGGGTTGACAGATATCTTAGGAGATTAAACAAGAACTTTATGCTCTTGATATCAATTATGCAATTCTTCAATGAATATCTATGAAACACGAATAATATTTACTTAAACAGAGGGCATGATCAACCTTGTAGTAATGTTTATATGCACTGTGAAATGCCAAGTGAAAGGAAAAAAAAAAAAGAGAACCAGATGCACATTAGAAAGAATGCCCGGCTAGGTGGGTAACGAGGAGTATGGATTACCACCATTAACTTATGCAAGCGTCAATGAAAGTGGGGGGAATCTTCAATTAATGGCCCTGAAGTAGGAACCAAATGCCAGGAATAATTCACTATGTGAAACCCCCACGATATTTGTCCCTCACCTTCAAGAACCGTGAGCATTAAGGAATCAACTGATGGTGGGCTCTTACTACATTAAGATAGGGAGATTGACGAGATGTTGAGTGCTTGGTATAACTTGACTAGTGGAGATATGTGATCGGTCTTAAATGTCGACAGTTTGCATTATGTTTATGGTAATTGTCATTTAATGTATATGTAAGTTGTGAAATGTTAGGTGTTGGTTTAGGGTATTGGATTTGGAATATTGTCCGTCTTATGGAATGGTAAATATCATTATGTGGTAAATAAATTAATGGTGAAATTACATATGTGTACGAAAAAGGTATTGTTGGCAGAGCTCGGCAAAGAGTAGTTTAGCAAGAATCCTAGCTTTGGGAGCTAGGGGCAGGGGTTAAAGTCCCTTTTCTTTGAGCGGCAGAAAGGATTTTAACCTTCGGCGGCCAGTTTACAAGACTGGTGCTCTACGCTGAGCTACTGCTGCATGAAAGTTATGTAAGTATCTTATTTTCTACTAGTCCGGTGATGGGCAATAAAATAAGGAAGATAAAGAAGTAGAGGAAAGATGCAATTTGGCCGATGATAATGAAAGGGTGTTCGACAGGCATACCTCCGATTCAGGTTAAGACAACTATATCTGCGATTAGGAGTCAAAATAGGAGTTGGGTGAGGGGTCGAAAGGTGAGGGCGCGGAGCTTGGAGGTGTGGAGAATTGGCACAAGTATAAGAATAAGGATAGAGAAGAGTAGTGCGAGGACCCCGCCTAGCTTGTTAGGGATGGAGCGAAGAATGGCGTAGGCAAAGAGAAAGTACCATTCTGGTTTAATATGTGGGGGAGTAACAAGGGGGTTGGCAGGAATAAAGTTGTCTGGGTCTCCTAAGAGGTTAGGGGAAAAAAGTGAGAGCGTAATTAGTGCAATTAGTAGGAGGGCGAAGCCTAGGAGGTCTTTATAGGAGAAGTAGGGGTGGAAAGAAACTTTGTCTATGTCTGAGTTTAGGCCTGCTGGGTTAGTTGAGCCGGTTTCATGGAGGAAGATGAGGTGAACTATTGTTATGGCTGCGATGACAAATGGTAAAAGAAAATGGAAGGCAAAGAAGCGGGTTAGGGTTGCGTTATCTACTGAGAAGCCCCCTCAAAGTCATTGAACAAGGGAGTTACCAATATAAGGGATTGCGGAAAGAAGGTTGGTAATAACTGTGGCGCCCCAGAAGGATATCTGTCCCCACGGGAGAACATAACCTACAAATGCAGTTATTATTACTAAGAGGAGGAGGATAACGCCAACGTTTCATGTCTCTTTATAGAGGTATGAGCCGTAGTAAAGTCCTCGACCGATGTGAAGGTAAATACAGATGAAGAAAAAGGAAGCACCGTTAGCATGTATATTCCGAATTAGTCAACCGTAGTTTACGTCTCGACAAATGTGGGCGACAGATGAAAACGCTGTTGCGATATCTGAGGTATAGTGTATTGCAAGGAAGAGGCCTGTTAGAATTTGGGCAGCAAGGCAGAGGCCTAGTAGGGAGCCAAAGTTTCATCAGGCAGAAATATTGGAGGGCGCGGGGAGGTCAATTAGTGCGTTGTTTGCGATTTTTAGGAGGGGGTGGGTTTTTCGGAGGTTGGCCATTAAAGTTTTTGTAGTTGAATTACAACGGTGGTTTTTCAAGTCATTAGTCCTAGTTAGAGTCTTGGCAGAAACTATGGCTTATTTAATGCTTATGCTTTTGTTTGGTTTAGTGGTGGGGCTGGCGGCGGTTGCTTCTAACCCATCGCCGTATTTTGCGGCTTTTGGGCTGGTGGTGGTGGCTGGTGTAGGGTGTGGGGTATTAGTGGGGCATGGGGGGTCTTTTTTGTCTTTAATTTTGTTTTTAATTTATTTGGGGGGAATGCTTGTAGTGTTTGCGTATTCAGCGGCACTTGCTGCGGAGCCCTACCCGGAGAGTTGGGGGAGCTGGCCTGTGTTGGGGAGTATATCAATGTATGTTGTTGGGGCAGGGGCTGCGGGGAGTATTTTCTGGGGAGAGTGGTATGAAGGCTCGTGGGTGTTAGTAGATGAGTTTAGTGAGTTTTCTGTATTTCGAGGGGATGCGGGGGGAGTTGCGTTGATGTACTCTGCAGGGGGAGTAATGCTAATTTTGGGGGCGTGGGTGTTGTTATTGACGTTGTTTGTAGTGTTGGAGTTAACGCGAGGTCTGAGTCGGGGGGCTCTTCGGGTTGTTTAGTAAAGAAGGACTAGAAGGGCTAAAATAAGGGTGAAGAGGAAGAGGGATAGGTAGGTTTTAATTATGCCTTGTTGAATGTTGCTGGTTGTTGTGATCAGGGGGAAGTTAAGAGAGAAGGTTGCTTTTGGGGCCACTTTTTCTAGTCATAGTTGATCGACTATTTGGGTGGCAATAGTTTGGCCTAAGAGAAGGTTGAGTTTGGGGGTGAAGCGATGAAAAACTGTGGGAAAAAAGCCCAGTATATTTGAGAAGTGGTGAGGAACAAGGTTTGGGTGTAATTTAATTTGTTTAGTGGTGAGGGATGCTAATTCTAGAGCGGTGAGAAGACCAATTGCTGTTATGGTAAGGGCGGCCGTTTTTAGAGGAAAAGGTATGGATATAATAGGGGTTTTTAGGGGAGTGATGTTTGAGGTAATGAGAAGGCCTGTAATAATGCTGCCTCATGCGAGTCGTTTAATTGGATTAATGACTGTGGGGTTGTTTTCGTTAATTGGGGAGAGGGGGTTAAATCGGGGGTGGCCTATTGATACGAAGAAGACCACTCGAAGGCTGTAAATAGCTGTGAATGAGGTGGCTAGTAAGGTGAGGGCTAGGGCTCAGGCGTTTAGGTAAGATGTGTTAAGGGCCTCAATAATGGCGTCTTTAGAAAAAAAGCCTGCGAGGAAGGGGGTGCCCGTGAGGGCAAGATTTCCGATGGCTATACATGAGGAGGTGAAGGGGGCTAAATTATATATTCCTCCTATTTTTCGAATATCTTGTTCGTCATTTAGGCTGTGAATAATTGAGCCGGAGCAGAGGAAGAGTATTGCTTTAAAGAAGGCGTGTGTGCAGATGTGAAGGAAGGCAAGTTGGGGTTGGTTTAGTCCAATAGTTACTATTATTAGGCCTAGTTGGCTGGATGTAGAGAAAGCAACGATTTTTTTGATGTCGTTTTGAGTTAAGGCGCAAGTTGCAGTAAAAAGCGTGGTGATGGCCCCTAGGCAGAGGCAAAAAGTTAAGGCTGTTTGGTTGTTTTCTAGTAATGGACTTATGCGGATTAATAAGAAAATACCTGCTACGACTATTGTACTGGAGTGCAGTAGGGCAGAGACCGGCGTAGGACCTTCTATGGCTGAAGGGAGTCAGGGGTGGAGGCCGAATTGAGCTGACTTGCCCGTTGCTGCAAGGATAAGGCCCATGAGGGGAAGGGTTAGATCAAAATTTTTAGACATGGAAAAGATTTGCTGTAACTCTCATGAGTTTATGTTTGTTGCGATTCAGGCCATGGCGAGGATTAGTCCAACATCTCCGATTCGATTGTAGAGGACTGCTTGGAGGGCGGCGGTATTCGCGTCAGTTCGACCATATCATCAGCTGATGAGAAGAAAGGATATAATTCCTACTCCTTCTCAGCCAATGAAGAGTTGAAACATGTTGTTAGCCGTAACTAGAATAATTATAGCAATGAGGAAAACTAGGAGGTATTTGAAGAAGCGGTTTATAAGAGGGTCAGAGTGTATATACCAGGAAGCAAATTCGAGAATGGACCAGGTGACATATAAAGCAACGGGTATAAAAATAATTGAGTAAATGTCGAACTTAAGGCTAATGTTGATGTCAAAAGTAAGGGTGTTTGTTCAGTTCCAGGCGGTAATAATGGTTTCAGCCCCTTCGTGGAGGAATAGGGACAGGGGGAGAAGACTAATGAAGAATGCTATTTTTACAGCTGTTTTGACTTTAATTAGAGCCCAGTGTTGGGGGGGTGGGTTAGGGCTGAGGGTTGTGAGGATGGGGAAGGTGAGTAAAAGGAAAATTGTAATTAAGGCGGAGGTTATGATAAGGGGGGCATGGTACATAGCTGCTACTTGGATTTGCACCAAGAGTTTTTGGTTCCTAAGACCAAGGGATGAGCTGTTATCCTTTAGAAGCGTTCGAGTGAGCCTTGGAGTCTAACCAAGGAAGTAAAAGTTAGCAGTTTCTGTTATTACGAATCTCTCTCGGTTAGCAAGAGGGCTTTAACCTCTGTTTTTAGAATCACAATCTAATGTTTTTATTAAACTATGCTGACAAAGTAATCAGCCTCAAATTAGCTCGGGCTTGGTGATTAAAAGCAGAAGAGGAAGAAGGTGTAATGTTATCAATAAGTGTTCTCGGGAGTGTGTTGGTTCCAGGGTCATAATGTGTGGGGGAAGGGGGCCCCGCTGGGTTATTAGAAATATGTATAGGGAATACCCGGCAGTAATTAGAGTGCCGAGCCCTGTAAGAATAATTGTTCATCAGGATCAGTTAAATAAGGAGGTGATAATTATGAGCTCCCCTATTAGGTTTGGGAGGGGAGGAAGGGCGAGGTTGGCAAGGCTGGAGATAAATCATCAGGTGGTTATAAGGGGTAAGACTGTTTGTAGGCCTCGAGCTAGCAGTAGAGTCCGGCTGTGAGTTCGTTCATAGTTCGTGTTTGCCAAGCAAAATAGGGTGGAGGAGGTTAGTCCGTGAGCGATTATTAGAATAAGGGCTCCGGTAAAGCCTCAGGGCGTTTGGGTGAGAATGCCGGCTGCGACGAGGCCCATGTGGCTGACAGATGAGTAGGCAATGAGTGATTTAAGGTCGGTTTGGCGGAGGCAGATGGAGCCGGTTATAATTACTCCTCAGAGGGCTAAGATAATGAAAGGATAGCTGAGTTCTTTGGTAAGGGGTTCTAGTACAATTATTATTCGTATTATACCATAGCCCCCAAGTTTAAGAAGGACGGCAGCTAGAATTATGGAGCCGGCAATTGGGGCTTCAACGTGGGCCTTGGGAAGTCAAAGGTGGGCCCCGTAGAGAGGCATTTTTACTAGGAATGCCAGTAGACAGCCGGCCCACCATAGTTTGTCTGCAAAAGAGGATAATTGGAAGAAGGGGCCAAATTGGAGTGTCAACAGGGAGAGGGATCCTGAGGTATTTTGTAGGAGAAGGAGGGCCACGAGAAGGGGGAGGGAGCCTGCTAGGGTATAAAAGAGGAAGTACGTTCCTGCATTTAGGCGTTCTGCTTGGTTGCCTCAACGGGTAATAACTACGAGGGTTGGGATTAGGGTGGCTTCAAATATTACGTAAAACATAATAATTTCGGTTGCGCTAAAAGCTAAAATTAAAAAAATTTGTAAAAATGTAAGGAGGGTAATGTACATGCGTTGTCGGCTGAGGGGTTCTGAGGAGGTGTGGTTTTGGCTTGCAAGAACTATTAGTGGGAGAAGTCAACAGGTTAGGACTAATAGGGGGGCTGAGAGAGGGTCGGTTGCTATGTAGGGATTTATGAAGGATCAGCCCGCTTCTGCTGATTTTAGCCAGGTTAGGCTAGTTAAAGAAATGATAAGGCTATACGCTAGTGTAGCGTTTCAGAGTTGTTTGGCGGGGGTTGCTCAGGTTATTGGTAGAAGCATAATAGTGGGAATAAGAATTTTTAACATTGTAAGAGATTAAGGCTTTGTAGTCGATCTGTACCATGGGTACGGGTGCTGGCAACTAGGAGGGCGAGGCCGGCACTTGCTTCACAGGCGGAAAAGGCTAATAAAAGCATTGGGGAGGTTGAAAAGCAAGTAGAGTTAAGTTGGAGGGTTCAAAGGGCGAGGGCAATAAAAAGGGATAGTATTATTCCTTCTAAGCAGAGGAGGGCGGAGAGGAGGTGTGTTCGGTTGAAAGCCAGGCCTGCTAGGCCTAGTATAAATATTGAGGAGAAGGCGAAGTGAGTGGGGGTCATTAGGTGGTTGTGGATTTTAACCACAAGTTCTTGAGCCGAAATCAAGGGTTTTTCTTAAACTAACAACCTATTCCGCTCATTCAAGGCCGCCTTGGACTCATTCGTAGATTAGGCCTAGCGTGAGGAGGGTAAGGATGGCAAAAGCTCAAATAAATGTTATTAGGGGGGTGGAAAGTTGGTCGGCTCATGGGAGAGGGAGGAGGAGTGCGATTTCTAGATCAAAGAGGAGGAAGAGGATGGCAACAAGAAAAAAGCGGAGTGAAAAAGGTAAGCGGGCTGATCCCAGGGGGTCAAAGCCACATTCGTAGGGCGAGAGCTTTTCGTGGTTGGGGGCTATTTGGGGGAGCCAGAAGGAGATGATAATAAGAATAGTGGAAAGTAGGGCAGAAATAGTAATTGTTGTTGCAACCAGATTCATTACCTTTCCTTGGGTTTTAACCAAGACTTGGTGATTGGAAGTCACATGCACTAGCTTTAGTACTAGAAAGGTATGAGCCTCATCAGTAAATTGAAATGTAGAGGAATAATCAGACGACGTCTACAAAGTGTCAGTATCAAGCGGCGGCTTCGAACCCAAAATGGTGTTGGGATGTAAAATGATATTGAATTTGTCGTAGTAAACAAATAGTCAGGAAAGTGGAGCCAATAATGACGTGGAGGCCGTGGAAGCCTGTGGCTACAAAGAATGTAGAGCCATAGACACCATCTGCAATTGTAAAGGGGGCTTCGTAGTATTCTATTGCTTGTAGAAGGGTAAAATAAAATCCTAGGAGAATTGTTAGTGTTAGGGCTTGAATAGCTTCTTTTCGGTGGCCTTCTGTAATGCTGTGGTGGGCCCAGGTAACGGTCACACCGGAAGCTAGAAGGACAGCTGTGTTTAGTAGGGGGACTTCAAATGGGTTTAGGGTGGAGATGCCGGTGGGGGGCCAGCATCCTCCAAGCTCAGGGGTTGGGGAGAGGCTTGAGTGATAGAATGCTCAGAAGAATCCGAGGAAAAAGAAAACTTCTGAGGTGATAAATAGAATTATACCATAGCGAAGGCCTTTTTGGACGGGAGGCGTGTGATGACCTTGAAATGTGCCTTCTCGAATAATGTCGCGCCATCATTGGTTTATAGTCAAAAGAAGGAGGACAAGTCCTATCAGTATCAGGGTTGTGTTGTGGAAGTGTATTCAGATTGCTAAACCAGAGGTTATTAGGAAGGCGGCTGCTGCTCCTGTTAGGGGCCATGGGCTGGGGTCGACTATGTGATATGCGTGTGCTTGATGGGCCATTAGACGTTTTCTTGAAGGTAAAGGCTTAAGAGGAGAACAAACACATAAGCCTGAATTATGGCGACAGCTACTTCTAGTAGTGTTAGTAAGAAGAGAAGGATGGTTGTTAGGAGGGCAATGGTTGGTATTAGGGGAAGGAGAACGGCGGCAGCTGTGGCGATTAGTTGAATAAGGAGGTGGCCAGCTGTTAGGTTTGCTGTAAGTCGAACACCTAAAGCTAAAGGTCGAATAAACAGGCTAATAGTTTCAATAACGATAAGGACTGGAATAAGGGGTACGGGGGTTCCTTCTGGGAGGAGGTGGCCGAGAGCATGGGTGGGCTGATAACGCATACCAATAATTACTGTGGCCAATCAGAGGGGAACGGCGAATGCTATATTAAGGGAGAGTTGTGTTGTTGGTGTGAAAGTATAGGGTAATAGCCCTAGTATATTTAGTGTAATAAGAAAAAGCATTAACGAGGTGAGAAGGACTGCTCATTTATGGCCCCCCAGGCTTAAAGGTTGAAAAATCTGCTGGGTGAAGCGGTTGATAGATCAGCTTTGGAGTGTTAAGAGGCGGTTGTTTAGTCAGCGGGTAGTGGGTTTAGGATAAAGGACTCAGGGTAGTGATAGGGCAAGGGCAATAAGGGGGATGCCCAGGTATGTGGGGCTTATAAATTGGTCAAAGAAGCTTAATGTCATGGTCAGTTTCAGGGCTCTGTTTTAGGCTTTTTGGTACTTTTAGGGGCTGGCTCATTTGGGAAAGTATGGGCTAAGACTTTGGGGGGGAGGATTGTTAAAAAGATTAGTCAGGAGAAGGCTAGGATAATAAATCAAGGGGCTGGGTTGAGTTGTGGCATTTCGCTAAGGGTGTTTGGAAGGCACCAATCTTTAGCTTAAAAGGCTAACGCTGTTTCCTGTTTAGCTTCTTAGCGAAGCGTCTTCAAGTATTAAAGAGGATCAGTTTTCAAAGTGTTCTAGAGGAACTGCTTCTACTACGATAGGCATAAAGCTGTGATTTGCACCACAGATTTCAGAGCATTGGCCGTAGAAGATGCCAGGTCGTGCTGCAATGAATGCTGTTTGGTTAAGACGCCCTGGGACGGCATCCATTTTAACTCCAAGACTTGGGACTGCCCAGGAGTGGAGAACATCTTCAGCTGAGACTAAAATTCGGATTGGAGATTCAGCTGGAACTACCATTCGATGGTCAGCTTCTAAAAGGCGGAATTGTCCGGGGGCGAGGTCTTGTGTGGGAATTATGTAGGAGTCAAAATTAAGGTCTTCATAATCAGTATATTCATAGCTCCAGTATCATTGGTGGCCCATTGCTTTAATAGTTAGATGAGGGTCGTTGATTTCGTCCATAAGGTAGAGGATTCGGAGGGAGGGCAGGGCAATAAGGATTAAAATGATGGCAGGGAGGAGGGTTCAAATAATCTCGACTTCTTGAGAGTCCAGAATAAGTTTATTAGTTAGTTTAGTGGCTACTATAACCACAATAATATAAAGTACGAATGTGCTAATGAGGAAAACAATTATTAGGGCGTGGTCGTGGAAGTGAAGAAGTTCTTCTATCACAGGGGAAGCTGCATCTTGAAATCCTAGCTGAGAGGGATGTGCCATTGTGCAAGACACGTGGGGCTTTAACCCGCAATTTTGCCTTGACAAGGCAATGTAATTTTCTGTTTTACTAGTATCTTGTGAAGAAAGTGGCAGAGCGGTTATGTGGTTGGCTTGAAACCAATTTATGGAGGTTCAACTCCTTCCTTTCTCGTCAGGGATTAATGTTTTGGGCAGGCTTGTTGAACTTGTACAAAAGCTGGTTCTTCAAAGGTGTGATAAGGGGGAGGGCAGCCGTGTAATCATTCTGGGTTTGTTGAAGTGAATTCAATTGTTAGCACTTCTCGTTTAGCGATAAAAGCTTCTCAGATAATAAACAGGAATATGATGACGGCTACGAGGGAAATTATTGAGCCGATGGAGGAGATTGTGTTTCAGAGGGTATAGGCGTCTGGGTAGTCTGAATATCGACGAGGTATGCCTGCTAAGCCAAGAAAGTGCTGCGGGAAAAAGGTGAGGTTTACACCTAGAAATATTACTGCGAAGTGAACTTTAGTCCATGTGTCGTGAAGGGTATAGCCTGAAAATAAGGGAAATCAGTGGACAAAGCCTGCAACAATGGCAAACACGGCGCCTATTGAGAGGACATAGTGGAAGTGGGCAACCACATAGTATGTGTCGTGAAGTATGATGTCAAGTGATGAGTTAGCTAAAATAATACCTGTCAGGCCCCCCACTGTAAATAGGAAAATAAACCCCAATGCCCAGAGGAAGGGGGTTTCTCATTTAATTAATCCCCCGTGCAGGGTGGCCAGCCAGCTAAAGACTTTAACCCCTGTGGGAATGGCAATAATTATAGTTGCCGAAGTAAAGTAGGCTCGAGTGTCTACATCTATTCCTACGGTAAATATGTGATGGGCCCATACAATAAAGCCTAGAAGGCCAATGGCCATCATAGCTCAGACTATTCCCATGTAGCCGAAGGGTTCTTTTTTGCCGGCATAGTAGGCGACAATGTGGGAAACTATTCCAAACCCTGGGAGGATGAGGATGTAGACTTCGGGGTGGCCGAAAAATCAAAACAAATGTTGATAAAGGATGGGGTCTCCCCCTCCTGCTGGGTCAAAGAAGGTTGTGTTTAGGTTTCGGTCGGTTAGAAGTATGGTGATACCGGCGGCGAGAACGGGGAGCGAGAGGAGGAGGAGGATAGCAGTAATTAACAGGGCCCAAATAAACAGGGGTAGCTGGTAGTAGGAGACAGCTGGGGGTTTTATGTTAATAATTGTAGTGATGAAGTTGATTGCCCCCAGAATAGATGAGACCCCAGCTAGGTGGAGGGAAAAAATAGTTAAGTCAACAGAGGGGCCAGCGTGTGCTAAATTACCTGCTAGTGGAGGATAAACGGTTCATCCTGTCCCAGCGCCGGCTTCAACTCCTGAGGAGGCAAGGAGGAGGAGGAATGAGGGGGGGAGAAGTCAGAAGCTTATGTTATTTATTCGGGGGAAGGCTATGTCTGGGGCGCCGATCATGAGAGGAATTAGTCAGTTGCCGAAGCCCCCGATCATGATGGGTATAACTATAAAGAAAATTATTACAAAGGCATGGGCAGTGACGACTACATTGTAGATTTGGTCATCCCCCAGGAGCGAGCCGGGTTGGCTGAGTTCTGCTCGGATCAGTAGGCTTAATGCTGTGCCTACCATCCCAGCTCAGGCACCGAATACTAGATAAAGGGTGCCGATATCTTTGTGATTAGTCGAGAAAAATCAACGTGTGATTGCCACAGGTAAGATGGCTGAGAGTTAAGCGGTGGATTGTAGCCCCATAAACAGAGGTTAGAACCCTCTTTTTACCAGTCCCGAGGTGTTTTACACATCAGATTGCAAATCTGAAGTAGCAGGCTATTACCTGCCGGGGCTTTACCCCGCCCATTTTTTGAAAGCTGGGCGGGGTAAAGTAGACAGATGCTCGCTGGTTTGGGCGTTTAGCTGTTAACTAAAAGTTTGTGGGATCGAGGCCTTCCTGTCTAGTAAGGCTTTAGCTTAATTAAAGTGTCTGTTTTGCATGCAGGAGATGTGGGGTAGTATCCCGCAAGTCTTATCAGGGGCTGAGAGATTTTCACTCTCGCTTAGGGCTTTGAAGGCTCTTGGTCTGGGTGTTAACCTAAGCTCCTAGGGGGAGAGCAGGGTTATGGCGGTGGGGGTGAGGGGGAGGAGGTAGATGGTTGTGGAAGTTGTGATGGCTAGGGGAAGAGTGGCCTGGGAAGAAGTGAATCGTCAGGGGGTAGTAGCTGTGAGGGTGTTGGAGGATATAGTAAGGGTCATTGCGTAGGACAGACGAAGATAGAAGTAAAGGCTGAGGAGGGCTGTAAGGGCGGCAAGGGTTGCGGTAGGGGCTAATTCTTGTTTGGCTAATTCTTGAAGAATTAGTCATTTTGGTATAAAGCCTGTGAGGGGGGGGAGTCCTCCTAATGAAAGGAGGATAAGGGGGGTGAGGGCGGTGAGGGCAGGGAATTTTGTTCAGGATGTTGCGAGTGTGTTGATGTTGGTGGCATTGTTGATTTTAAAGATTAAGAAGGCTGAGGCTGTTATGATAAAGTATGTCATGAGGGTAAGTAGGGTGAGTTGGGGGGAGAATTGGAGGACGAGGATTATTCATCCAAGGTGGGCGATAGATGAATATGCTAGAATTTTGCGTAATTGGGTTTGGTTGAGGCCACCCCATCCGCCGATAAGAGTAGAAGCGAGGCCTAGAAAAATTAGTAGTTCTGAATTAGTGGGTTGAATTTGGAGGAGGAGGGCGAAAGGAGCAAGTTTTTGTCAGGTTGATAGAATAAGACCTGTGGTAAGGTTAAGGCCTTGGAGGACTTCTGGGAGTCAGGCATGTAGGGGGGCTAAACCAATTTTTAGTGCGAGAGCAAGGGTAATTAGGGTTGTGGGGAGAGGGTGGGAGATTTGTTGGATGTCTCATTGTCCTGTAAGTCAGGCGTTAGTAGTGCTTGCAAATAGTAGGGTGGCTGCAGCTGCGGTTTGGATAAGGAAATATTTTGTTGATGCTTCAACTGCTCGAGGGTGGTGTAGTTGGGCTATAAGGGGAATAATGGCGAGGGTGTTAAGTTCTAGGCCCATTCAAGCAAGGAGCCAATGGGAGCTTGCAAATGTAATTGTGGTGCCCAGGCCTAATCCAAAAAGAAGAATTGCTAGGATATAGGGGTTCATTAGTAAAGGAAGGAGTTTAACCAACATTTTTGGGGTATGGGCCCAAAAGCTTATTTAGCTGACTTTACTAGGAAGTGGTGTAGTGGAAGCACTAAGAGTTTTGATCTCTTCAGGTAGGGTTCGAATCCCTTCTTTCTAAGGAGCGGGAGGGGCTTTAACCCTCATGATTCACTCCATCAAAGTGACCCTTTGGTTCAGGCACGGCTCCAGTTAGAGTTGGGGGGGGAGTCCTGTAAATGCAATAGGGAGGGCTAAGTGTCAAATTACGAGTGCAAGGGTTAAGGGGAGGAAATTTTTTCAAATTAAGTGTATTAATTGATCATAGCGAAATCGAGGGTAGGATGCGCGAATTCAGAGGAAGAGAGTGGACAGGAGGGTTGCCTTGAGCATGAGGTTGGTTGTGGTCAGTTCTGGGGTTAGGTGGGAGGTGGAGGCACCCAGGAAGAGGATTACAGAGAGGGTATTTATTAAGAGAATATTAGCATATTCAGCAAGAAAAAACAGGGCAAAAGGTCCACCAGCATATTCTACGTTGAAACCAGAAACAAGCTCTGATTCACCCTCTGTGAGGTCAAAGGGGGCGCGATTAGTTTCAGCTAGTGTTGAGATGTATCATATCATGGCTAAGGGTCAGGCAGGAAGGAGGAGTCAGGTGCTTTCTTGAGCAGTGCTAAAGGTTTGGAGTGTAAATCCGCCTGTGAAAATAATTGTGCTGAGGAGGATTAGCCCTAGGCTTACCTCATAAGAAATAGTTTGGGCCACAGCTCGAAGGGCCCCGATGAGGGCGTATTTTGAATTGGAGGCCCAGCCAGAGCCAAGAATGGAATAAACTGCTAGGCTTGAAAGAGCGAGAAGAAACAGAATGCCTAGGTTAAGGTCTGCTAGGGGGAAAGGCAGGGGTATGGGGGCTCAGAGGGTAAGTGCGAGGGTTAGGGCTAGTGCAGGGGTAAGAAGAAACAGAATGGGGGAGGAGGTGGAGGGGCGTACGGGCTCTTTTATGAATAGTTTTAGACCGTCTGCAATTGGTTGGAGGAGGCCGTATGGCCCAACAATGTTGGGGCCTTTGCGTAATTGCATGTAGCCGAGGACTTTGCGTTCAGCCAGTGTTAGGAGGACAACAGCTAAGAGGATAAAGACTATGAGAATAAGGGGGTTTAGAATGAAGGAAAAAAGTGTTGAAAGCATAGTTAAGGGAAGGATTTGAACCTCCGTTGAAAGGGCTTAGGTCTTTTGCAGTAGCCGGGCTCTGCCACCTTAACAGGCTATTTTCTTAAGCTTGATAAAACATGCCCTATTGCTTATTTTAGTTGTTGTCATCAAGTAAGGGGGAGGCGTGCTTAGAGCATGGGCCTCTTTTTTTCGGTCCTTTCGTACTGGAAAAAATCATATCATAGATAGAAACTGACCTGGATTACTCCGGTCTGAACTCAGATCACGTAGGACTTTAATCGTTGAACAAACGAACCCTTAATAGCGGCTGCACCAATAGGATGTCCTGATCCAACATCGAGGTCGTAAACCCCCTTGTCGATACGGGCTCTAGAAGGGGATTGCGCTGTTATCCCTAGGGTAACTCGGTTCGCTGATCGGCTATGCCGGATCATTAATGGTCAGATGTTCTGTTGCTCAGGGTTGTGGCCCCGGGCTGTGGGAGTGAGTACTCCTAGTCCACATGGGGGTTTTTTATTTCCCCGCGGTCGCCCCAACCAAAGGCATAATAAGCAGGGTCTAGTCAGTTTAGCCTTTTGTTTTAGAGTGCTTTACATAGTCTGCTTTAGTGTCTAAAGCTCCATAGGGTCTTCTCGTCTTATGTAAAAATCCCCGCTTCTGCACGGGGAGATCAATTTCATTGACAGGAAAAAGGAGACAGTTGAGCCCTCGTGGTGCCATTCATACAGGCCCCCATTTAAAGGACAAGTGATTGCGCTACCTTTGCACGGTCAAAATACCGCGGCCGTTAAACTTATAGTCACTGGGCAGGCGGGACCTCTTATGTTTTGTGTTTCAAGAGGCGATGTTTTTGGTAAACAGGCGAGGCTCGATAATTTGCCGAGTTCCTTCTTTTTCTTTTAGTCTTTCCTAGGGGCACACCAGTGTGGGGTTAACGGTTGGGTGTTGGATGTTTTTCTAGTAATTTGTTTGTTATTCAGGTCCCTCTAGGTTTGGGGCCGTTAATTTTCGGTGGGGGTTCGTTCCGATGTACGTGTGTGCAGGGAGAAAGGCAAAACCTTTCTTATTACTCATATTAGCATAATTTCTTCCATGTCAATGGAAAAGCCTAATAAAATTAGTGGATTAAGATAGAATTGTCAGTATTAGAGGAATAGTTATGCTTAAGCTTTAACGCTTTCTGTTCAGATGGCTGCTTTTGGGCCCACTGGGGCATTTACCTTTATTTATTATGATCTTTATCCTACTGAAAAAATTGTACTTTTTATCAAAGGGGCTGGACCCCCTTTGATTAACTCTTTTAAGTTCTTGTTACCTGTGGGAGGGCTGGGCCGGAGGTGGGAGAAGAATTTAAAAGGCTGAACTTTTATTCAATTTTTAGGCAACCAGCTATAACTAGGTTCGGTAGGTCTGTCACCTCTACTCGGAGCTCTTCCCACTCTTTTGCCACAGAGACGGGGGTGCCCTATATTTAGGCTGTCTCGGAGTAGCTCACCTAGTTTCGGGGGGTTAAACTATAGTGCTTTTTGCTTAAGTGTTTCTTGCTAAATCATGATGCAAAAGGTACGAGGGGGAAGCTCTGCTTTTTGGTGCTTTACTGGGTTGTTTCATTTCTCTTTCAGCTTTCCCTTGCGGTACTTTTTCTATTGCTTCTAGGCCTTTTTCCGTCGCCCGTACTTAGGGGGTAAAATGGTTTGTTGTAATAGGAAGGGGATTTTTAGGGGTATTGATAATGGTGGGTTGGTGTTGTTGGTTGAGCTAGCTATTGGGCGTCAGGGTAACCCGATTTGCACGGGGGACTTCTCGGTGTAAGAGAGATGCTTTGCTGTCTTAGCTATGCCCTGATTTTTCCAAGTGCATCTTCCGGTACACTTACCATGTTACGACTTGCCTCCCCTTTGCCAAAAAAAGGTATTAGTGAATTTTGAAGTGCCGGCTCGGGGAGAGTGACGGGCGGTGTGTGCGCGCTTTAGGGCCAGTTTCAGCAAAACACTCTATTTTTTGCTTACTGCTAAATCCTCCTTCTAATGTACTTTTCATTACATTGTTCGTGTTCCCTGAAGCAGGGAATGTAGCCCATTTCTTCCCCTCTCATATGCTACACCTCGACCTGGCGTTTTGGGTTTTACTAATTTTGCTTACTATGGTGCCTTCACAGGGTAAGCTGACGACGGCGGTATATAGGCGGGAATGACAAGAGAGGGTGAGGTTTAACGGGGGGTATCGGTTCTAGAACAGGCTCCTCTAGGGGGGTTTAAAGCACCGCCAAGTCCTTTGGGTTTTAAGCTAATGCTCGTAGTTCCCTGGCGGATAGCGGGTGTAGTAGTACTATCAAAGTTTAAGGCTGGGCATAGTGGGGTCTCTAATCCCAGTTTGTTCCGCAGCTTTCGTGGAGTCGGATAAGGTAAAGCCACTTTCGTGGGGGGGCTTCATACCTTCGGAAACGTATGACAGTTCTGAGGGTGTTCGGCTTTAGTAAAATATTTTCCTAACCACTCTTTACGCCGATGCCTGTCAACTTGGGCCTCTCGTATAACCGCGGTGGCTGGCACGAGTTTTACCGGCCCTCTTGGCTTTAACTAAGTCAAGCTTTCACTTAGAGCTTAATGTCTATCACTGCTGAATTCCCTTGAGGGTGTGGCTAAGCAAGGTGTCATGGGCTATAAGGGTTATGTGCCTGATACCAGCTCCTTGTTCTCGGGCAGAGAACTGTGGGCGTTCTCACGGGGGTGCGGAGACTTGCATGTGTAAGTATAGCTAAAGTTGACAGTAAAGTCAGGACCAAGCCTTTGTGCCTACGGGGCCTTTCTAGGGTCCGTCTTAACATCTTCAGTGTTATGCTTTAGTTAAGCTACGCTAGC